ACTATTTCTTTCAAATTCATTAAAATTTCGTGTACTGATTCTTGAATACCTAATATGGTCGAGTATTCGTGTGGTATTTTCTCAGATTTTGCACGTGTGATACATGTTCCTTCTATTTCTCCAAGCAACGCTCTTCGCATCGCAATGCCTATTGTATCACCTTGACCTTTCATAAGTGGAGAGAGAATAAAGCGCCCATAATAAAGGCATTTACTATCTGTTCTTGATTCAACACACTTCCACTGAAGTGTCCGAGTAGATACTCTTATTTTCTCTCGAACCATAGTAATATTTTACAAAATTGATCATATCTTTGAATCATTTATTTCTCTTGAAATCTCTTCAATTCTTATTTCTACACGCGTCTTTTTTTAGGAGGTCTGCAGCCATTATGTGGCATAGGGGTTACGTCTCGTACGAAACTTAATAGTATACCACTTCTACGAATAGCCCGTAATGCTGCATCCCTTCCGAGACCAGGACCTTTTATCATGACTTCTGCTCGTTGCATACCTTGCTCCACCACTGTACGAATAGCATTTCCCGCGGCGGTTTGAGCCGCAAAGGGTGTCCCTCTTTTTGTACCCCTGAATCCACAAGTACCGGCAGAAGCCCAAGAAACCACTCGACCTCTTACATCTGTAACAGTCACAATGGTATTATTGAAACTTGCTTGGACATGAATAACACCCTTTGGTATTTTACGTGCACTTTTACGCGAACTAATACGTCCATTTCTACGTGAACCAATTTTTGGTATAGGTTTTGCCATATTTTATTATCTCATAAATATGAGTCAAAGATCTATGGATATATCCATTTCATGTCAAAACAAAGCCTTCCGTTTTTTTACATCAATTCAATCTTTTAGCACTTCTTTTCTTTTAGAAAATTCTTTTTAGTTTTTCGTATAGTAGGATGATTATCCTTGTCGTTGTTTATGTTTTGGGTTAGAACAAATTACTATAATTCGTCCCCGTCTGCGGATCAGTCGACATTTTTCACAAATTTTACGAACGGAAGCCCTTATTTTCATATTTGTTATTCCTTGTTTTAATTTTTAATTTATTTATTGGAAGAAAATAAGTTTCTTGATATTTTGAATCTCGAATTGTATTCATGGAGAAAGGAGTGTTGAAGTTGAAAAACTGCCTAATCGTTCGAATCCTTGTTGCGGAGTCTATAAATTATACGACCTCTGGTTGAATCATAACGGCTTACTTCAATCTTAACTCTATCTCCCGGCAGGATTCGTATAGAACTACGTCGTATCCTTCCTGAAACATAACCTAGAATCAGATCTTCATTATCTAAACGAACCCAGAACATACCATTAGGAAGTGATTCAGTAATTAAACCTTCATGAATCCATTTTTGTTCTTTCATTCGAGGCAAAACCCCCTTAAAGTATCAACTAATAGAGGAGTGATATTAGACAAGCCGTCCTTTCTCTTTTTTTGTTCACAACTAGGAAATTTTGGATCCAACTCGGATATTATAGGGATTACCATATATAACATAAAATTTCTCCGCCAATTCCTTCTAGTCGAGCCTCCCGATCCGTCATTATACCTCGAGAGGTAGAAAGAATTGCAATCCCCATTCCACCTAAAATTCTAGGAATTCGTTGATAGTTAGAATAGATTCGTAGACCAGGTCGACTGACCCTTTTTAAATGGAAAGTATTTCTATACGGACCTTTCTTAGTTCTTCTATGTCGTAGAGTTAAAACCAAAAAATATTGGTTTTTTTCTTGATGTTTTCTCGCATTTTCGATAAAGCCTTCTCGTAAAAGTATTTTAACAATGTTTTCGGTGATGTTAGTAGATATTATTCGAACCGTTCCTTTTCTATTCATGTCAGCATTTCGTATAGAGGTTATTATATCAGCAATAGTGTCCTTACCCATGATGAACTAAAATACGTGGTGTCCCAAAAATTTGATATAATCAACATGTCTTTTTATTAGTTTATTATTAATTAATAATAAAAAAGGAAAGGTATATACGTGATACACAATCTACTATTTCATTCAAATACCCTGTTTCTCATCTTATAATACTTCAGGAGCTAATGAAACTATTTTACTAAAGTTTTGTCTCAATTCCCTGGCAATCGCACCAAAAATTCGAGTTCCTTTGGGATTTCCTTCTTGATCAATGATAACTGCAGCATTGTCATCATATCGTATTATCATACCGTTGTTGCGTTTGAGTTCTTTACAGGTACGTACAATTACAGCTCTGATCACTTCGGATCTTTCTAAGGGCGTATTGGGTATTGCTTCTTTGATCACAGCAACAATAACGTCACCAATACGAGCATATCGGCGATTACTAGCTCCTATGATTCGAATACACATCAATTCTCGAGCCCCGCTGTTGTCTGCTACATTCAAATGGGTCTGAGGTTGAATCATATTTTGTTTTTATCTGTTCTTTCAATGCACAAATAAATGCAAAGGGTGAAAAAGAAAAAGAAATATTGTTTGTCCAAAAAAACTTCCATTTGTTTTTATCCAAAAGATCCATTTCCTTTAGTTCTACATTCTTATCCTGAAATAATGAATTGAGTTCTTATAGGCATTTTCGATGCCGCTATTGCGATAGCCCTTCGGGCTATATTTTCGGCCACTCCGCTTATTTCATAAAGTATTCGACCTGGTTTGACAACAGCTACCCAATATTCGGGAGATCCTTTCCCCGAACCCATACGGGTTTCCGCGGGTCTTACTGTAACTGGTTTGTCGGGAAATATACGTACCCATATTTTTCCACCGCGACGTGCATTTCGTGTCATTGCCCGTCGCCCTGCTTCTATTTGTCTAGACGTGATCCAAGCGGGTTCAAGTGCCTGAAGAGCATATCTTCCGAAACAAATACGATTCCCTCGATAAGACATTCCCTTCATTCTTCCTCTATGTTGTTTACGAAATCTAGTTCTTTTGGGGTTATAGTTGATGGTTATTTTGTAATTCCATCTCTACTACAGAACCGGACGTGAGAGTTTCTTCTCATCCGGCTCCTCGCGCATGAAAAAATTCAAAAAATGAATATTTAATTTTATATAATTAATATATACATGTAATAATACACTGAATCAATAAATTCTTTTAGATTCATCCAGTTTACTAGATATTTTTCTTTGGGTATATAATTAAATATTAAATATCTAGTTTAGTTCTTTTTTGTCTTGTATATTTTTGTTTTTTTTTCGATATTATTTCTTTATTTTTCATTTTCTTTATTATAAATTTTTTTTTTTCATATTGGATTGCTAAAATATGACGAATTCAATAAAAAGAAAAAAAAGGAATTCTCGCGGGCGAATATTTACTCTTTCAATATCTATTTCAGCTGTAGAGTTAGCTTCTCATTTTTCAGAATATATGAATTGGTCTCTGGTTCGTTCCGCCATCCTTTCCGCTGAATCATCAGGATTCATTTTGAATTGAATCTTATGTATTCACGGGTTCCATCGTTCCCATCGCTTCTTGATTAATGGTTAGGTCTGAATTCTACAACGGAGCTCTTAATGAAATTTGTTCTTGAGCCAACCCTCTTAGTCGTTATTGGCTCGAAGCTCTTTTTTTCTATGAACAGATTTATATCATATAATTATGTGTGAATCTGTATTGATGCTTTATTACATTTTATTTTCTGAGATGTTTCAAAGACCTTACATATTGGAATCGTATATCTATTCTATTCATTTTTTTTCTTTCTCTCAACTTTCCATTTATCCGTATCCTTTTTTTTTTTAATTTTGTTTTGTTTGACAATAAATCTAATTAATTTTAATTGTTTATGCCAAACCAAAATGGAGTTGCTACAATGATAGGACTAAAATAGCGTATCTTGATTGCTTCTTGGGATCCAGATAATGTGATGCGATGAGTTGGTTATTAGTTCTATAGTTATTAGTTTATACTTCGTATTATGTGTTCTTTCTTTTTGTTTAGTTTTAATTTTAACAAAAACCAACGAGTCACACACTAAGCATGGCAATTTTATTAAAAGGTCAATCGAATTTTTATTAAACCTTATGGGATTAAAAATTAGAATTCATTGGGTGGAAAAAAGAATGAAAAAGGTTGTCATTTTTTGTTCCATCGTTAAATCGAAACAGAAAGACAAGTCAAGTAAAGGCTTATTATTCCTCGTCTATAAATATCCAAATTTTAATACCCAATACCCCATAGATAGTTCGAACCGTATAGGCACAATAATCAATTTTCGCGCGAATGGTTTGTAGGGGAACCCTACCCTCTCTTATCCATTCGATACGTGCAATTTCTTTTCCATCGATACGGCCTGCAATTTGGATTTGAATTCCTTTTGTATCAGCTTGTTCGGTTAATTCGATAGCTTTTTTCATTGCTTTTCGAAATGATACCCTACTCTTTAGTTGTCCGGCTATAAATTCGGCAAGAATAGTAGGGTGCCCATAAGGTTTTGCAATTCTTGTAATAGCAATGTTGAGTTTTCGGTTCACACAATTCAATTCTTTTTGTACATTTAGTTTTAGGTCTTCGACCCCTTGTGGTCTATTTTCTATTAATAACTTTGGAAATCCCATATGAATTATTACCTGTATCAGATCTATTCTTTTTTGAATTTCGATACGTGCAATTCCTTCGACACCTGAGGATGTTTTTGTATTTTTTTGTACATAATTTTTGATACAATCCCTTATTTTTTGATCTTCTTGTAGACCTTCCGAATAGTTTTTTGGTTGTGAAAACCAAAGAGAATAATGACTTTGGGTTGTACCAAGTCTGAAACCAAGTGGATTTATTTTTTGTCCCATATTACCCCATCATACTTACTTTAAAAAATTAACTGTGTACGGTAGAACAAAGGCTTTACTTTATGCTTTTCCAGAAAACGTCCATACAACATTTCTATTCGTCTACCTTTAGGTATAGCCCTTAAGACATTTAGTAGCTTTCTTGGACTGAAACTTTCTAAACGTCCGTCATATTGCTCAAAGTGTTTTAT